CTGAAAATATTCTATCTATCTCCTAGACGCCGTAGAGAATTGAGAATTTTCATGTCTTTCAATTCTCGTACTCGTAATTGGAAAGTTACGGAAGGAGACCCATCATTTTGCAATGAAAACAACATATAAAACTCTGGACAATTTCGAAATCAGGCCGAGCGTCTTAATACATATGCAAAAAAATTCATTATTGGCCCACCATTGATTAGAAGATTTAGCTTGTATGAATCGCTATTGGTTTGATACGAATAATGGCAATCGTTTCAGTATGTTAAGGATACAGATGTATCCACAATTCATTTAGAGTTACTTAATAGCCTATTTCTTATACCATATCTCTATCCCGTGAAATTCTCGAGTCGAAAGATGGATGCATATGCTGTGTTTCATTTTGCTAAATGATATCAATTAAATGGTGTATCAATTCCATAAATTGGATATAGCAATAAATAAATCAGCAAAATTCTTTCTAATATTTTAGATAGAAGAAATGTTTCTTCTATCTAAAATAAAAGAATGTACTCTTCTATCCAAATCTAATTTGCATCGATAAAATAAATCCAAATTCCAGCAGTAGATGAATAATTGCAAATTTTTGTGTGTACGAGATTAGAATAACTTCAAAATAACTGACATAATTTTTTATTTTTCCTGATCAGAAAAATATATGAAAAAGAAAGGAGGTAGAAAAATTTTTGGATTTATGGTTAAAGAAGAAAAAGAAGAAAACAGGGGTTCTGTTGAATTTCAAGTATTCAGTTTCACCAATAAGATACGGAGACTTGCTTCACATTTGGAATTACACAAAAAAGATTTTTCATCGGAAAGAGGTCTACGAATACTTTTGGGAAAACGTCGACGTTTGCTGGCTTATTTGGCAAAGAAAAATAGAGTACGTTATAAGAAATTAATCAGTCTAGTTGAATATTCGGGAGCAGTAATTTAATCGTTCTCATTTTTTTCTTATTTTCTTAGTAGTCTTATAGTAGTCTTAGATTTTGCATTTTGATGAGCCTCGTTTTGAGGAATTCATGGAATAATCCATTTTCATGGAATAATGAATTAAGGAAGAAAGGATATGAGTCTACCGCTTACAAGAAAAGATCTCATGATAGTCAATATGGGCCCTCAACACCCATCAATGCATGGTGTTCTTCGACTGATCGTTACTCTCGATGGTGAAGATGTTATTGATTGTGAACCCATATTAGGCTATTTACACAGAGGAATGGAAAAAATCGCGGAAAAAAGTAGAGGAAGTAGATAGAAAGATGGTAGAAGAGGGTAGGAAAGGGGAAGGGATAGGATAGTTATTTAGACAAGATATTCGTAAATTCCTTAAGTTAAGAAAGAAAAAAGAATAAAAAAACGGATACATAACATAAAAAAAAGAATAAATAAGACGAGATTCGCCCTCCTCCTACATATTTAATTTCTTCTCCTATACAAAAACTAACAAGACCCACTCCATTGGTAATTCCATCAATGATACCCTTATCGAAAAACTCCGTTAGTTCGGTTAATCCTCTTATACCGAGGGTAAAGACCCTAGTATAGAAAATATCTATATAACCGCGATTATATGACCAACTGTATATCTTTTTTTTTACTTGATCGAAAAAGTACTTTTTCGAACTTTCCTTGTAAAAGGAATTTATTAAATCCAAATTCTGAAAAAAAGAATAAGCGGATCCATATAAGATATATGCTATGAATAAACCAAAGATAGCTAGACTTACAGAAGAAATAGCATTAGTAATAAATTCATATGAATTTATAGAAGAATTAGAACTTTCTTGAGTCAAGTTTATTGAGGGAGTTAACCACTTTGATAATAGGGTTAACTCCGCTATTCCATTATCCATTGCTCCATTATCAAAAGAGATTCCTATAAATCCAATGAATAAAGTAAAAAGCAGTAATATAAGAAGAGGAAATAACATAGTATTTCCCGTTTCATGCGGATAGGCAAAAGTGTTTTTAGCCCCAAAGGACGTACTAAAGTATCCTATCCTATTTCTTGTATTACCTTTTATTTTGGGTCTATTTTGTGAAAAAAAAGCAACTCCACTCTTTGTTGTTGATAAAACGAAATCCCTATTAACTCTTTTGGGTATCTTTTTTCCCCATAAGGATATTGAATACAAGGAACCCTCTTTAGTGGTACTGTAATTTTGAAAATGAACGTGCAAATACCCATCAAATGTAAGTAAATATATCCGAAACATATAAAAGGCAGTTAATCCTGCAGTAAAGGAGGCTATTATTCCAAAAAAGGGCGAATACAACCAACTATTACTAAGAATCTCATCTTTGGACCAAAAGCAAGCAAGAGGTGGAATACCACAAAGAGAAAGTGTACCCCATAAAAAAGTGGTTCTTGTAATTGGAATGTATTTTCTTAAACCGCCCATAAGAACCATATTCTGACTTTTTTCTGGTGAATATCCAACAAGAGGTTCCATTGAATGAATAATGGATCCGGATCCCAAGAACAATAAAGCTTTTGAATAAGCATGAGTGATCAAATGAAATAAAGCAGCTTGATAAGAACCTATACCTAGAGCTAACATCATATAACCCAATTGAGACATTGTAGAATAGGCTAAGCTTCTTTTAATATCTCTTTGAGCAAGAGCTAAAGTAGCTCCTAAGAAAAGTGTTATTGTACCTACTAAAGAAATGAAAGTCATTATCAAAGGTAGAGATATGAAAAGAGGAAAAAGCCGAGCTAGAAGAAAAATCCCGGCAGCAACCATAGTTGCTGCGTGTATAAGAGCCGAAATGGGAGTGGGTCCTTCCATAGCATCTGGTAACCATACGTGAAGAGGGAATTGTGCAGATTTCGCAACTGCGCCAAGGAATAATAAAAAAGCACACAAAGTAGTAAGTAAAGAGTTAATTCCATTATTAGGAATCCAGTTATTAGCTATTTTGAACAAATCCCTAAACTCTAAACTACCTGTTATCCAAAAAAAACCTAAAATTCCTAATAATAAACCAAAATCCCCTACACGATTAGTTACAAAAGCTTTTTGACAAGCACTCGCGGCGATCGGTCGTGTAAACCAAAAGCCTATCAATAAATAGGAACACATTCCCACGAGTTCCCAAAAAAAATAAATTTGTATCAAATTGGAGCTAGTAACCAATCCCAACATAGAAGTAGTGAAAAAACTTATATAAACAAAAAATCTCAAATATCCTTCATCGTGAGACATATAACCATCACTATAAATAAGAACCAGGATTCCTACAGTAGTAATTAGTATTAACATAATAGAAGTAAGCGGGTCAATCAAGTATCCAAATTCTAAGGAAAAATCATTATTGACGGTCCAAGACCATAGATATTGATAGATAGAACTTCCATTTATTTGTTGAATAGACAGTTGAATTGAGAATACCATAGCTATACTTAAGAATAAAACACTAGGAAAAGCCCATATGCGACGAAGATTTTTTGTTGCTGTCGGAATAAAAAAAAGGCCAAACCCCATTGACATAATAACTGGAAGTGGGAGAAGAGGGATTACCCATGCATATTGATATGTATGTTCCATAAGAAAAGAAATTGCAATTTTTACTTTAATTTTTCTATAAAATAAAATTGTTTCCGATTCACCAAACCAATTCTTATCTCTTTCTGAAGGAATAAATAAAAAGAATAAGCAAAAATGAAGAATGGGTTTAATTGATTAAATTAAAAAAGTTAATCAAATAACTTCGTTACCTAGTTATTACCTAAATAAGGATATTTATTAAAATACAAAAAAAGGTTGCATTTTTTTACTTTCTATTAATTTGGATATTTCTTTAAAACAAAGATGAAACAGCTCTCTTGTTTCGTAACTGATTAATGGAATTCCAATAAAAAGAAAACCCATGTTTATAAGAAATTATCAAATAGTCATTACTTCATATAGAACTGAAATCCTAATGACTATAATTACCTAAGTTTTAGAATGCCTTGTTTAAGAGACTCAGTATTTTTTGTTTTGATTAGAATTCCATTATGGAATACTATTCTGAACTTAATTAACTATTTGAATTTTACCTTCTTTTTATCCACCCGTCTTATATAGGGGATAGGCTTCCGTACCATATATCTATATATGGAGTATACTTGATATATAAATATCTATAAATGGATTTAAACGGGAAACCTTTCTATATATTCTATATTATTAAAACAAAGTATAAAATATATACGGAAAAAAATTTACTGAAATTCTTGTCTTATCCGGATAAGACAAGAATTTCAGTAAAAAATAATTCAGAATTTCAGTATCTTTCAATATCTAAGTATAAATAGAAAAAGAAGAAAGAAGGATTTATTTGCGGCAATAGATGTCTTTCACATACAACTAGAAAAAAGTAATTTCCTTTTTGAATGGCAGTTCCAAAAAAACGTACTTCAATGTCAAAAAAGCGTATTCGTAAAAATATTTGGAAGAAAAAGACTTATTTTTCCATAGTACACGCTTATTCTTTAGCAAAATCAAAATCATTTTCCAGCGGCAATGAGCATCCAAAACCAAAGGGTTTTTCTGGGCAACAAACAAACAAATAATAAGGTTTTGGAATAATCTGAATTGACCTATCAAAAAATAATTCCAATTATTTAATATGAATAATTTGGATTAATTAATTAATTAATGTACTTTTATGTGTCGAATTACTCAACACAATATTCTTAGAACAAACCCCTCCTATATCCGCTATATGGAATAAAAGTTTTGGTATACTGTGTGCTAAGTATTCTTGATCAATAAACTTTTCATAATAGAATTCTCATAATAAAATATGAGAATTCTATTATGAAAAGTGGAGTCTTCTTGCAATAAAACTTACCACTTCCATCTATTTTCTCCAAAATCATTGGTTTAAGGTTAGTAAATCCTATTAATAAGAGCATAAAGACTTTCATTCTATAAATTTTTTCAATAAAATTTCCTAAATTTAAAGGAGAAACTAATTAGAAAAAAGAATTAGTTCTATATTGCAACTTATAAAAGAGGAGTTCCAACTCTTTCAAGCAGTGTTTCCATTAGGCAAAGGAAGAGTTTATTGTAAAAAAAATTGCAACGATACTACATAAACGAAGTATATTTTAATGAAGACTCTAATGTTCCTAAATTTTATGGACTTTCCCAATCTCGACGATTCACGAGATAATAGCTATTATTCTTTTAAGTTACCTATTATTTGAATATTTGAAGTTAGCCGCCATGGTGAAATTGGTAGACACGCTGCTCTTAGGAAGCAGTGCTCAAGCATCTCGGTTCGAATCCGAGTGGCGGCATTCTCGAAAAAGAATACAATAGATTAGAAAATGGATTCAATTCGAAATTTACAATTTTGTAATGAGACCTTCCCCTTATGCTATTTGCAACTTTAGAACATATATTAAATCATATCTCCTTCTCAACCATTTCCATTGTGATTACGATTCATTTGATAACCTTATTAGTTCGTGAACTTGGGGGATTACATGATTCGTCAGAAAAAGGAATGATAGTTACTTTTTTCTCTATAACAGGATTCCTAGTTTCTCGCTGGGCTTCTTCGGGACATTTTCCATTAAGTAATTTATATGAGTCGTTGATCTTCCTTTCATGGGCTCTGTATATTCTTCATACCATTCCTAAGATACAGAACTCTAAAAATGATTTAAGCACAATAACTACGCCAAGTACTATTTTAACGCAAGGCTTTGCCACATCGGGTCTTTTAACTGAAATGCATCAATCCACAATACTAGTACCCGCTCTCCAATCTCAGTGGTTAATGATGCATGTCAGTATGATGTTACTAAGCTATGCAACTCTTTTGTGCGGATCCTTATTATCTGCCGCTATTCTAATCATTAGATTTCGAAATAATTTCTTTTTCTTTTCTAAAAAGAAAAAAAATGTTTTACTTAAAACATTTTTCTTTAGTGATTTCTATGTAAAAAGAAGTTCTTTAAAAAGCACCTCTGTCCCTTCATTCCCAAATTATTACAAATATCAATTAACGGAGCGTTTGGATTCTTGGAGTTATCGTGTCATTAGCCTAGGATTTACCCTTTTAACCATAGGTATTCTTTGTGGAGCAGTATGGGCTAATCAGGCATGGGGATCCTATTGGAATTGGGATCCTAAGGAAACTTGGGCATTTATTACTTGGACCATATTTGCAATTTATTTACATAGTAGAACAAATCTAAATTGGAAGGGTACGAATTCTGCACTTGTAGCTTCGATAGGATTTCTTATAATTTGGATCTGCTATTTTGGTATCAATCTATTAGGAATAGGTTTACATAGTTATGGTTCGTTTATATTAACATCTAAATGATTACATAAAAGAAAACCCTTCATAAAGGGTTTTCTTTTATGTTTTATTTGAGAACCCCTTGAACGCCTTCTCAAAGGGTTCTCAAAAATGCAAGATAGATCTAATTAGACTTCTGCATTAATAGACCGGACTTTTTACCTTCTTCTGCATTAATAGAGCGGACTGGTAAAAAACCTATTTAGGATAATAATTGGATAAGAGAGCCTCTACCCTGTCAATGGATAGGGAGAGAACAAAATCTGGATAAATACCAATTCCTATTACTGGTAAAAAGATACAGATTAAAATAAAGAGTTCTCGTGGTCCAGAATCCACAAAATTTGCGTTTGGAACATTAAATAGCTTGTATCCATAGAACATCTGGCGTAACATAGATAATAAATAAATAGGAGTTAATATCATTCCTATTGCCATTACAAAAGTAATTAGCATTTTTGGCATTAACAGAAATTTTGGACTAGTAATTAGGCCAAAAAAGACTACTAATTCTGCGACAAAACCACTCATTCCTGGTAAGGCAAGAGAAGCCATTGAAAAGCTACTAAACATAGTAAAAATTTTTGGCATTGGGATAGATATTCCCCCCAGTTCTTCGAGATAAACAAGACGCATTCTATCAGAAGCCGTTCCTGCCAAGAAAAAAAGTGTAGCACCAATAAATCCATGGGATAATATTTGTAAAATAGCTCCATTGAGTCCAATGTTGGTTATGGAACCAATTCCTATAATTATGAAACCCATGTGAGATACAGAGGAATAGGCTATTCTTTTTTTGAAATTTCGTTGACCAAGAGAAGTTGAAGCTGCATAGATTATTTGGATCGCTCCTATTATTACTAACCAGGGCGAAAATAGATAATGAGCATGAGGTAACAATTCCATGTTGATCCGAATCAATCCATATGCTCCCATCTTTAATAAGATTCCCGCTAAAAGCATACATGTACTATAATGTGCTTCCCCATGGGTATCTGGTAACCACGTATGTAGGGGTATAATCGGCAATTTGACAGCATAAGCAATAAGGAAGCCGAAATATAAAAGTATTTCCAAGGTTGCAGGGTATGATTGATTAATTAATCTTTCCAAATCTAATCCCGGTTCGTTGGAACCATATAAGCCCATACCCAGAACTCCGATTAAGAAAAAGATGGAACCGCCTGCAGTATACAAAATAAACTTTGTAGCTGAATATAGACGCCTCTTTCCCCCCCACATGGATAAAAGTAAGTAAACAGGAATTAATTCTAACTCCCACATGATAAAAAAAAGTAAAAGGTCTCGCGAAGAAAATAATCCTATTTGACCACTATACATTGCTAGCATCAGGAAATAGAATAATCGCGAATTCCGGGTAACTGGCCAAGCTGCTAAAGTAGCTAAAGTAGTGATAAATCCTGTCAATAAAATAGATCCTAATGAAAGTCCATCGATTCCCAATCTCCAGTGGAAATCGAAGATATCTATCCATTTATAATCCTCCTTTAATTGGATTAAGGGATCCTCCAGTTGGAAATGATAACAGAATGCATAAGTCATTAGAAGGAATTCTAATAAACAAATAGATATAGTATACCACCTAATTATTTTGTTTCCCCTATGAGGTAAAAAGAAAATTAATGAACCTGCAAATATCGGCAAAACAACAAGTATTGTTAACCAAGGAAAATAACTCATGATAAAGTGATAAAGACAAGATACGTTTTGACCAGAAAAGCCCGTGCTCGATTATTTCGAGCACAGGCTTCTTCGGTAAAGAGGAATCAGACGATTCGAATGAAGTTTTTTGTAACGTATCAATAAGATAAAGCCATGCTACGGGTTGTTTCAGGCCCTAAATAAACGCGTACACTTAAAAAATCCGTCGGGCAAGCGGATTCGCATCTCTTACAACCCACACAATCTTCGGTTCTCGGCGCGGAAGCTATTTGCTTGGCTTTACATCCATCCCAGGGTATCATTTCTAATACATCTGTTGGACAAGCTCGTACACATTGAGTGCATCCTATACATGTATCATAAATTTTTACGGAATGTGACATTGGATCTATAAAATTTTCTTTTCAACATAAAAATTTTCGATCTGGTAAAAATAAGATTAGTATTATATGAGTAATATGTATTGTAGACACCAGACGAAGCAATGGTTTATCCAAACTTCAAAATATAGTAATCTATTTTTGAATCCGTTTGTGAGAAAGCGTGAAAAGAGCCAAGAGACTTGAATTTTGGACTTCAACAATCAGAATTATACTAATTGTACATATGAATTCGAATTAGCCAATAAATTGGCTATCCTCTTTTCAATATAAATTATTGCAATATTCAAATTGCAATATCAATGAATTACAAAAATTCCTTTAAGTGAAAAAAGAATACTATGCAATAACCTACTTAAAGAAAATTTATATTCTCAAATAATACTAAGAAAATAGTATAGTATTGATTTCTATTCATCTTAATATTCAATATTGTTATATGTGCGCCTTTGTTTAGAGGATTGTATGTCTACTTATTCAAAAGTCCAATTATTCCATAGTCTAATTATTCAATAAATTAGATTGATTGATACGAGTTGATTTCCTATTACGATGGATGGAAGAAAGAATGGATAGTCCAATAGCGGCCTCAGCAGCCGCAAGGGCTATCACAAAAATTGCGAAAATGTCTCCTTTTAATTGGCGACTATCAAATAGATCAGAAAATGTTACGAGATTTAGATTAATTGAATTCAGTATAAGTTCAAGACATATTAGAGCTCTAACCATGTTTCGGCTTGTAATCAATCCATAGATACCAATCGAAAATAAATAGACACTCAAAAAAAGTACAAGCTCAAACATCATTAATTAACTCCTTATCAATCTCGATTCATTTCAATATGAGGACAAGAATTGAACCGATTTAATTAATTACAATAGAAAAATTACACAACAAAAGAGAAAAGAAAGAAGTTATTTGTTGGCGGTAGATGGTTTTTACTAAATCAAAATTGTGATTCTTTAGTTATTTATTTTAGATTTGCAATTCTTATAATTTTTACTCTTTCTAAGTTTTCTTATTGCCGAGCCATAGTAATTGCACCTATTAAAGAAACTAGAAGAATTATGGAAATGAGTTCAAACGGAAGATAAAAATCGGTTGCTAAATGAATCCCAATTTGTTGAACATTATTTATGAGACCCTGTTCTACTATTTGGTTTGATCTTGTCGTCCAAAGAATTCCATACCATGATGTATCTGGGATAGTAGTCATTAGTGAAAAAACAATAGTTATACAAACGATTGAAGTGAACCCATCTCCAATAGTCCAATAATTCTTATCTTTAGACCATTCTGAGCCATTTACGAACATGACAGCGAATATGATCAAGACATTTATGGCTCCCACATAAATAAGAAGTTGTGCCACAGCTACAAAGTAGGAATTTAATAAAAAATAGAATAAGGATATACAAACAAGAACTAATCCCAACGAAAAGGCAGAATAAATGGGGTTGGTAAGTAATACTACTCCTAGACCTCCTAGTAGAAGAACAAATCCCCCAAATAGCATAAGAATCTCATGTATTGGTCCAGGTAAATCCATTATGGATAAAAAGAAATTAAAATAGTATAAAATTTTTCATGAACTGACTAAAACTAAAGGATTCAAGGAAGGAAAAAGGGATTAGGATATTTTTATAACAAAAAGAAAAAATATGAGTTTAGTAATCAGTAATCGTTCTTGAATTCGAAGATTTATCTTCGTCTATTTTACTTTCAGTCGAATTCCTAATTGTTTGAATTGTGTAATCTTCCATTATGGAGATTGGTAACCGGCTTAAAGCAATTTGATTGTAATTCAATTCATGACGATCATAAGTAGAAAGTTCATATTCTTCAGTCATTGATAAACAGTTTGTCGGACAGTACTCAACACAATTGCCACAAAATATACAAACTCCGAAATCAATACTATAATTAAGCAATTGTTTCCTTTTAATATCCTTTTCAAATCTCCAATCTACAAGAGGTAGATCTATCGGACATACCCGAACACATACTTCACAAGCAATACATTTATCAAATTCAAAGTGGATTCGCCCCCGGAAACGTTCCGGTGTAATTGATTTTTCGTAAGGGTAATGAATCGTTATAGGTAAACGATTTGTGTGGGATAAGGTAGTTATGAAACTTTGACCAATGTACCTTGTAGCACGTATTGTTTGTTGACCATAACTCATGAACCCAGTTACCATAGGGAACATATTCATTCTAAATATCTATGAAAAAGATATGTTTCTTTCTCTTGTTTGACAGAGCCTTCGTGTTGAAAATATTCTTACTGTTATTGTATTATTTTCTTTATAGTTACTGTATATTGTATTATTTTCTTTATAGTGAAACAAGTTGGGAAGAAGTTGTTAATAAGAGATTGCCCAAGGAAATAGGTAAAAGAAATTTCCATCCAAGATTTAATAACTGATCCATTCTCATCCTGGGTAAAGTCCATCTTATTGTGATAGAAATGAAGAGAAATAAATAAGCTTTAGTTAATGTAATAAAGATACCCATTGTTATTTCCAAAATTCCAACTGCGTTATTCATTTTGAAAAAATCAAAAAAGGATATATAGGGAATAGATAAATCCCACCCACCTAAGTAGAGAACTGTTACAAATAAAGAGGAAACTAATAAATTTAGGTAAGAAACAAGATAAAATAAAGCATATTTTATACCGGAATATTCGGTTTGATAACCTGCTACTAATTCTTCCTCCGCTTCTGGTAAATCAAAGGGTAATCTTTCACATTCTGCCAAAGAAGAAATTAGAAAAACCAGAAAACCTATAGGCTGGCGCCAAATATTCCATCCAAAAAAACCATATTTAGACTGTGCTTCAACTATATCAACTGTACTTGAACTGTTAGATAATCATAGTCGATGATAACATCACAGTTCCCACCGCTATTCCAAAACCGTACATGAAACCTTAGCTTCATACGGCTTCTCTATGATCAGAAAAAAAAGAGGACTGTTTCGTTTCGTTATTAGCCCCCGGGGCGTAGATAGAATTAGGTAAAATAAAATATATTGGAAAGTCCTAAATTAGACCAAAGGAATTCTGTCTGCTAGAATAAGAAAAAGCGCTTCCGAATTGATCTCATCCTTTATAATATAAGAAATTTTTTTTCCTTTTTTTCTTTGTTCAGTAATAACTTAATCTTGGAATAAAACACTTGTTATAGGAATTAAATTAATAAATGAAAAGATTTGGGCATTAGTTTATGAGGAATTCTGTATGAATATGTATTAGAGTAAGGAATAATTCAAATTTTTTTGTATTGCACTCCATATCTTTTGTCCTACTCTTCTTTCCCTGGGTAGGGGGTATTTAAAAAGAAAAAAGGGATAAAGGGTTAATTCGTTCTTTATAGCCATTTCCTTAACAAGTGAATAGGAATATACTCTGGATCGGAATCTGAAGAAAGTACTACTTGATAATTTCCACTAATTTCAAGTCCTTATTATGATTCCTTTTATGGGGAAAAATATCTAATGTCTTAGATTCCCCATTACTAATCCTTTATGTACTTTAGTGTTCCTAACCCTTCACTAACTTTTGATGGATTCTTCTTATTATTATAAGTTATAGTAATAACTAGAAATGTTCTAGTAATGGAATTCCATATTGCGAATCCTTTATTCTTGCCCGCTTCAAGATATGATGACTAATTAAAAAAATCAACCTTGGGATAAAGAGTTTATACTGCTTATGTTTACTTCAACTTTTTCTTGTACGTAGGAAATGAGATTTTTTCTTTTTACTACAAATTTTTAAGCTGTTTTGTTTCACTCATATAGCTATCTAGTTTAACTTATCAACCCGAATACAGAATAAGAAAAGGAAGATAAATAGTTAATGGATTTTAGAGGAAAAGGATCCTATTTTAACGAATCACACGTAGAGATATTGCTAGCACACAAAAAGTTAATGGTATTTCATAACTAATGGATTGAGCAGCAGCTCGTAGACCGCCTGAAAAAGAATATTTATTATTTGAGCTATATCCTGCCATGAGAAGACCAATAGGAGCAATACTTGAAATGGCAATCCATAAAAAAACACCAATACTAAGATCGGCTAAAACAAAATGATATCCCAAAGGGATAACTAAAAAACTTAATAAAATGGATATGATTGCTATAGAGGGTCCAATGCTAAATAAAGGAATATCTCCTCGGGATGGTAGGATATCCTCTTTAAAAAGGAGCTTAGTCCCATCTGCTATAGCTTGAAGCAGTCCTAGGGGGCCAGCATATTCAGGACCAATACGTTGTTGTATCGATGCAGATATTTCTCTTTCTAACCACACAATTACGAGTACCTCTATTGTGATTCCCAAAAGGAGGCTCAAAATGGGTAGAATCGATATGAGTCCATAGACTTCTTTTAATAATTCCGATTTCGAAAAAGAATTGATAGTTTCTACTTCTACCCTATCTATTATCATTTCAACGGTCAACTTCCCCCATAATGATATCTATACTACCTAATATCGTCATGATATCAGCCAATTTCATTTTTTTAACTAACTGAGGAAGAATTTGTAAATTAATAAAACCGGGCGGACGGATTTTCCATCTCCAGGGGAAAAGGCTATCATCTCCTACTAGATAAATTCCTAATTCACCTTTTGGGGCTTCCACTCTTACATAAAGCTCTTGCTTTGATAATTCAAAATTGGGTGAAGGTTTTTTACCAAGAAATTTATATTCAAAATCATTCCATTCGGAATTCTTTGCTTTCTTAAAGCGTCGGACTTCTAAATTCTCATAAGGGCCTCCAGGAATTTTTTCTATAGCTTGTTGAATTATTTTGATTGATTCCCTCATTTCACTGATTCGTACTAAATAGCGAGCTAACGAATCCCCTTCTTTTTGCCATTGGACTTTCCAATCAAATTGGTTGTAAGACTCATAAAGATCTACTTTACGAAGATCCCATTGTATTCCAGAAGCTCGTAACATTGGTCCTGATAAGCCCCAATTTACTGCTTCTTCGCCACTAATAAAACCTACTCCCTCAACTCGCTCCAAAAAAATGGGATTCTGTTTAATAAGTTGTTGATATTCAATAATTCCGCGTAAAAAATAATCACAGAAATCTAAACATTTATCGATCCATCCATAAGGTAGATCCGCGGCTACTCCTCCGATGCGAAAGTAATTGTGCATCATTCGCATACCTGTAGCAGCTTCAAATAGATCGTATATCAATTCTCTCTCTCTAAAAATATAGAAAAAAGGAGTCTGTGCCCCGAGATCCGCCATAAAAGGCCCAAGCCATAACAAGTGAGAAGCTATACGGCTCAACTCTAACATAATTACCCTAATATAGCTGGCTCTTTGGGGTATTTGAATATTCTCTAAGAATTCTGGTGCATTTACTGTTATTGCTTCCGTAAACATAGTAGCTAAATAATCCCACCGTGTTACATAAGGTAAGTATTGTATAATAGTTCTTTTTTCCGCGATTTTTTCCATTCCTCTGTGTAAATAGCCTAATATGGGTTCACAATCAATAACATCTTCACCATCGAGAGTAACGATCAGTCGAAGAACACCATGCATTGATGGGTGTTGAGGGCCCATATTGACTATCATGAGATCTTTTCTTGTAAGCGGTAGACTCATATCCTTTCTTCCTTAATTCATTATTCCATGAAAATGGATTATTCCATGAATTCCTCAAAACGAGGCTCATCAAAATGCAAAATCTAAGACTACTATAAGACTACTAAGAAAATAAGAAAAAAATGAGAACGATTAAATTACTGCTCCCGAATATTCAACTAGACTGATTAATTTCTTATAACGTACTCTATTTTTCTTTGCCAAATAAGCCAGCAAACGTCGACGTTTTCCCAAAAGTATTCGTAGACCTCTTTCCGATGAAAAATCTTTTTTGTGTAATTCCAAATGTGAAGCAAGTCTCCGTATCTTATTGGTGAAACTGAATACTTGAAATTCAACAGAACCCCTGTTTTCTTCTTTTTCTTCTTTAACCATAAATCCAAAAATTTTTCTACCTCCTTTCTTTTTCATATATTTTTCTGATCAGGAAAAATAAAAAATTATGTCAGTTATTTTGAAGTTATTCTAATCTCGTACACACAAAAATTTGCAATTATTCATCTACTGCTGGAATTTGGATTTATTTTATCGATGCAAATTAGATTTGGATAGAAGAGTACATTCTTTTATTTTAGATAGAAGAAACATTTCTTCTATCTAAAATATTAGAAAGAATTTTGCTGATTTATTTATTGCTATATCCAATTTATGGAATTGATACACCATTTAATTGATATCATTTAGCAAAATGAAACACAGCATATGCATCCATCTTTCGACTCGAGAATTTCACGGGATAGAGATATGGTATAAGAAATAGGCTATTAAGTAACTCTAAATGAATTGTGGATACATCTGTATCCTTAACATACTGAAACGATTGCCATTATTCGTATCAAACCAATAGCGATTCATACAAGCTAAATCTTCTAATCAATGGTGGGCCAATAATGAATTTTTTTGCATATGTATTAAGACGCTCGGCCTGATTTCGAAATTGTCCAGAGTTTTATATGTTGTTTTCATTGCAAAATGATG